TCACGACTCCCTTCTATTACTAATTACTAATACTAAGGTAGTGTCTAATGAATGGATCTTGAATTAGATTGGAGAGCCTGATAGGAAATCTGATTCAATTAATAGTTGTGGAAAGGGGCGGAAGTTGCTTTATATACGACGGACTCGCGAGAATCTTGGAGTGCTCAGGTATTCAATCCATATTAGATTAGATGGATAATTGACCCTTTTTTATAGAAAAGGGGACAAAAAGAAAGAATTTCTTTTCGGCAACCCCTAGTCAAGCCCCCTCTTTCACATTCACAGCCATACTCGAGAAAAGGGGGTACGGATTAGATCAAACAAAGGGAGAAATAGGAGTCTGTAATAGGTAATAGATAGTGATTTCTCTTTTTTAGTGATTTCCGCCTTTCTGTTTTTACTTAGGAAGGTCAAAAAAGAATGGGCCTTATTATTCTTATTCCTACATCTTCCCATTCCCTTGAGATGTATTTTGCTTGTGTTTAATCTTTCACGATTCAAAAAAGCATCATTTATTGGATTGATTTCTCAATAGTGTTCGGTCAGAATCCCTTTTTGACTCTGCACCATTGATTCCCCTATTATTAGTGAGGAATAATGGAAGAATTCCTTCCTATTTATAGAGATAGGGGACATAACTCACATGGATATAGTAAGTCTCGCTTGGGCTGCTTTAATGGTAGTCTTTACATTTTCTCTTTCACTCGTAGTGTGGGGAAGAAGTGGACTTTAAAAGTACTACTACTAATTGAGTTGAGGAATCAAACTGTATCAATTGTTTTATAGATCGTTCTGCAACGCGTTTTGAACTAGTTAAAATCTAAATATCTTAATTTCAAATTCCATTGGACTCCAATGGAGTAATGTATGCTAGGAATCATACTCTTTCAATCAAAGAAATATTTCAATGATTCCCATCTTTGTATTTCGAAAGGAAAGGGATCCAGATGATTGGAAAAAATTTCCAATCTAATTCTTCCGAAATTTTCTATTTCTTATTTCTATTTAAATTATTAATTAATGGGCTCTTACTATGGGCTCTTACCTTATAGATTAGATGGATACTGAGGAAGACCGGACCTTTTTTTATTTGTTTCCCTCTTTACTCTTCAAAGAAGAAGTTGTTTTGTTAAGTGTATACGCACTTTCTCTGATAAAAGATATAGACATCGTGGTTGTCTAACGAGAGACTATGCAATAATATAATAAGACCTTGCCTCAGGCGAGTCACATACTACCCATTTACCGCTGGGTTTCTAATTTTAGAAAGGAGATTTTTGCTTTATCGTCTTATTTTCTATCATGGTTCGGGCGTTAAAAATCGGTGAGGTTTACTCTTCCTTTTCGAAATCTGAAGAAGTGCCCGTGGACCTCCCCTCCTGTCAATAGTTAAATCAATTATTTCTTCGGAATACTAAAAAAAGATTACTACGTGATTTTAGTAATCTATATGTCCATATCGTTTTTCAATCATTGATTCTTTCCATAAATACCGATATTCAGATTGGAAATCCTAAAAATCTAGTAATTCAAATCATAATTAGAATCATAAGATAAGAGTTAAGACAATTATTTCAGATTGATCGGAACAAAACAAGTAGATGTAGCAAATAAATAGAATTGGGTGCTATGTCCATTCCATAGAATAAATATCGGGAATTGATATACACATACATGAATATGAAGAGAATATTATAGATTGATCTATCTATAATTAAGCCTCTATCTTTATTCTAGAGTAGAACTTTATAGACTAAGAGATAGATAGTATGGTAAGTAAAGAAATAGATGAATCTTTCTTTCTTACCATACTATCAAATTTAGAAAATACTGCCGATTAGAGTCCGCTTATTTCATTTAAGATAAGACGCGAAATTGGAATCCTTTTCATTTTACTTTGTCCATTTTTGACAAAAACTCAGAAGGAAAGTTTCATTCAAATTCATTTGAAAATTCAATTGAATTAATCATTTTGACTGACTGTTTTTACATAAATGATAAGTAGAAAAGCGGTAGGAACTAGAATGAATAGTGCAGTAGCAATAAATGCAAGAATATTTACTTCCATAATCTCATCGGTTTTTTTACTTCGCAATAACTCGGGATTTAATCCCATAGAGATGATAAATCTTTCGCCTGTAAATTCAATGAATGAATTACCTCTCGATGATCTTGAATCGGATCAATATCATGAATAAGAATATCTGAGCTATCAAATCAATTCGTCTTCGAGACTTGAATAGTATAACATAGGAAGTTCTTTTATCCATACCGAATCCAAACTTGGATTGCTGACCCAATCAATCCAAAATTCCTTTATTTTTCATTTGTTTACCTTATTTTTATCTTACGTCTTCCTTGTACAATCAATCATCTAATGAAGTATCATCAGATTGCCCTTCCACTTCGATTCGTCACATAGTTACAAACCCAAACAAACAAGAAAAGCGAAATGAAAAAAAAAAGAGTTAAGTTCTAAACTTCTTGTGATTTTTTGGAA